ATTTTAGATTATGATTCCAAAGGATAATTATTCGATTCTTTTTTTCCTTTTGGATCATATAGATCATATCTTTTTGGGTCATAATTGAATTACAATTTCCCTAATTTGTAGGAAAAATTCCTTGAATCTTCAATTTCGATGAAATAGGAATAGTTCCCCTCAGTACTCCATTTACATTTGGATTTGGATAAAATGGAATCGTATTCAAATATTTCTTATTAATTCCGGTCAAAAAAAAAAAAGAAGAATTTGCACATGAGTATAAGATTCATCTCTTGTTTATGAGTCTTTTTTTATGGTATTTCGTAATGTACAATTACTTTGTTTGTGGGACCTTTCTGCTTTCTCACAAGAGACAATGAAAATAATTACAGAGTGAATTGCTAACTATGCCTAGATCACGGATAAATGAAAATTTTATTGATAAGACCTTTTCAATTGTAGCAACTATTTTATTACGAATAATTCCGACAACTTCAAGAGAAAGGGAAGCATTTACCTATTATAGAGATGGTGCGATTTGATTCTTTTTTTTTTTCTCAACCTTATGAGAAAGACACACGCGTCAGGATAGAAAGAAAAATATTATTGAAAAAAGAATCTGCGCTTGTTGAAGGTGAAGTTTTGAAATAGAACAACCCCTTCTGTTGTGTATCTCCGATTAATGCAGCCTCAGATACTTCAATTGTCGATTCTAGTATTGAGCGAAAGGTTACACCACAGGTAAGTTCGATATTACAGGTCAATCCTATTCTACCAATAGGCGGCATAAGGGAAGAAGCACTACACCTAGGAATCAACAACATGAACACTTTGTTAGAAACTTTTTCCCTTCCTTAATAACAGGATACGGATTAAAAAAAATGGTTGGGACAACAAATATCCATCTCGTTTGTACTTTTGGTACCTGTATAACCATCGAAGACTGTTGAAGTGACTAATTCCGCGAAATTAGGAGGCGTTGAGGACAAAGAAATTGTTGGTGTTACCCTTTCATTTCTATTTAGATCTAGTATCAATACGCTTAATGTTAAGAAAAGGTCTCCTGCAGGAAGGTTGGCTAGAAATTTCTTGTAAAAACATTAGCCCCGCTCAGTTTATAATGAGAATATTTCAATCGTTTTTGATTCCCTGTATTATGTATCATTATACACATAAAGGAGGAGCCGTATGAGATAAAAATCTCACGTATGGTTCTGGAACGGATATTTTTGGAATCGAATAATAAAGACCGTAACGGATGTCAGCGCAATCCGAAGGAAATTATGCGGAAGCTTTACAAAATTATTATGAAGCTATGCGACTAGAAATTGATCCCTATGATCGAAGTTATATACTCTATAACATAGGCCTTATCCACACAAGTAATGGGGAACATACAAAAGCTTTGGAATATAATTTTCGAGCACTCGAACGAAACCCATTTTTACCACAAGCTTTTAATAATATGGCCGTGATCTGTCATTACGTGCGACTATCTCCACTATAGAAAAAAATAGTAAAGAAAAAGTAAATCAGATAGTAAATAATCGAATATAAACAAAACTAATTAATTATAGGCTTTCTACATATGTATCGTCTAAAAAACGATTTTTATCAGCTGTAGCAAAGAAACAAATTTCATAGAAATCGAATTATGAAGACATAGATATGCCTATATACTTGATTCTATGGATAGTGGTAAAGGATCGAATTGATAGACAAAGCGCCATAAAGAGAAATTAGTAGCTTTTGAGCTAATTAGATAAATATAATAAAAACTGCTTACTTATGTCATGATATGAGATAATAATTAGGAATCGACTTATGTAATAAAGTCAATCCACTAAGGGTATTTAGCAGCGGCGTAGGATCGGATCCCAAAGATAGTAAGTCTTTCTTATGTTATGAAGGAAAGTCTTTTTCAAAGATTCTATATAAATTTATATGTGAAATCGGGATAGTTACCTTTATTAAAATTCTAAAGAGAGATGCCTCTACTTTATACTTTATTGAGGGTGGGATAAAAGATAAAACTTATGATCAAAATCAAAATTAAAGTTTGAAACTTATGGACTTAGTCTCTTTTGGTTCACCCAAGAAAAAGGTGGGATAGATCTATGAGAAATCGCCTCTTATTTTAATTTTTTAATTTTTAATTAAAGGGTGAAAGGGTGGTGGATTAAAAGGACAATTGACCGACGAGCCGTATGAGGTGAAACTCTCAAGTACGGTTCTAAGGGAAGGAATTAACTCACCTATTTCGACCGGGGAGAACAGGCCATTCGGCAGGGAGATTGTGAAATTGCGGAGGCGTGGTTCAATCAAGCCACTGAGTATTGGAAACAAGCGATAGCGCTCACTCCAGGTAATTATATTGAGGCGCATAATTGGTTGAAGATCACGAGGCGTTTCGAATAAAAGAATGCTTTTGACCCCATACAGTCAAAGAGGCAAATAAATAGAATAGAACGAATAAAATAGATTATTCTTCTGCGAAGGGCCAATCAAAGAATTTGAT